ATTATGAGTTGGGCGCTTTAACCATTCAGCCATGGATGCTTAAAAGGGATCATCGTACATCGTGAATAACCAAATTCCAATTGAAATGAAATCTTTAGGAGGAATCAATGAAAGGACATCAATTCAAATCCTGGATCTTCGAATTGAGAGAGATATTGAGAGAGATCAAGAATTCTCACTATTTCTTAGATTCATGGATCAAATTCGATTCAGTGGGATCTTTCACTCACATTTTTTTCCACCAAGAACGTTTTATGAAACTCTTTGACCCCCGAATTTGGAGTATCCTACTTTCACGTGATTCACGGGGTTCAACAAGCAATCGATATTTCACGATCAAAGGTGTAGTACTGCTTGTAGTAGCGGTCCTTATATCTCGTATTAACAATCGAAAGATGGTCGAAAGAAAAAATCTCTATTTGATGGGGCTTCTTCCTATACCTATTCTTCCTATACCTATGAATTCCATTGGACCCAGAAATGAGACATTGGAAGAATCTTTTTGGTCTTCCAATATCAATAGGTTGATTGTTTCGCTCCTGTATCTTCCAAAAGGGAAAAAGATTTCTGAGAGTTGTTTCATGGATCCGCAAGAGAGTACTTGGGTTCTCCCAATAAATAAAAAGTGTATCATGCCTGAATCTAACCGGAGTTCGCGGTGGTGGAGGAACCGGATCGGAAAAAAGAGGGATTCTAGTTGTAAGATATCTAATGAAACCGTAGCTGGAATTGAGATCTCATTCAAAGAGAAAGATAGCAAATATCTGGAGTTTCTTTTTTTATCCTATACGGATGATCCGATCCGCAAGGACCATGATTGGGAATTGTTTGATCGTCTTTCTCCGAGGAAGAAGCGAAACATAATCAACTTGAATTCGGGACAGCTATTCGAAATCTTAGGGAAAGACTTGATTTGTTATCTCATGTCTGCTTTTCGTGAAAAAAGACCAATTGAAGGGGAGGTTTTCTTCAAACAACAAGGAGCTGAGGCAACTATTCAATCAAATGATATTGAGCATGTTTCCCATCTCTTCTCGAGAAACAAGTGGGGTATTTCTTTGCAAAATTGTGCTCAATTTCATATGTGGCAATTCCGCCAAGATCTCTTCGTTAGTTGGGGGAAGAATCAGCACGAATCGGATTTTTTGAGGAACGTATCGAGAGAGAATTTGATTTGGTTAGACAATGTGTGGTTGGTAAACAAGGATCGGTTTTTTAGCAAGGTACGGAATGTATTGTCAAATATTCAATATGATTCCACAAGATCTATTTTCGTTCAAGTAAGGGATTCTAGCCAATTGAAAGGATCTTCTGATCAATCCATAGATCATTTCGATTCCATTAGAAATGAGGATTCGGAATATCACACATTGATCGATCAAACAGAGATTCAGCAACTAAAAGAAAGATCGATTCTTTTGGATCCTTCCTTTCTTCAAACGGAACGAACAGAGATAGAATCAGATCGATTCCCGAAATGCCTTTTTGGATCTTCCTCAATGTCCCGGCTATTCACGGAACGTGAGAAGCAGATGAATAATCATCTGCTTCCGGAAGAAATCGAAGAATTTCTTGGGAATCCTACAAGATCAATTCGTTCTTTTTTCTCTGACAGATGGTCAGAACTTCATCTGGGTTCGAATCCTACTGAGAGGTCCACTAGAGATCAGAAATTTTTGAAGAAAAAACAAGATGTTTCTTTTGTCCCTTCCAGGCGATCGGAAAATAAAGAAATGGTTGATATATTCAAGATAATTACGTATTTACAAAATACCGCCTCAATTCATCCTATTTCATCAGATCCGGGATGTGATATGGTTCCGAAGGATGAACCGGATATGGACAGTTCCAATAAGATTTCATTCTTGAAAAAAAATCCATTTTTTGATTTATTTCATCTATTCCATGACCGGAACAAAGGGGGATACACGTTACACCACGATTTTGAATCAGAAGAGAGATTTCAAGAAATGGCAGATCTATTCACTCTATCAATAACCGAGCCGGATCTGGTGTATCATAGGGGATTTGCCTTTTCTATTGATTCCTACGGGTTGGATCAAAAAAAATTCTTGAATGAGGTATTCAACTCCAGAGATGAATCGAAAAAGAAATCTTTATTGGTTCTACCTCCTCTTTTTTATGAAGAGAATGAATCTTTTTATCGAAGGATCAGAAAAAAATCGGTCCGGATCTACTGCGGGAATGATTTGGAAGATCCAAAACTAAAAACAGCGGTATTTGCTAGCAACAACATAATGGAGGCAGTCAATCAATATAGATTGATCCGAAATCTGATTCAAATCCAATATAGCACCTATGGGTACATAAGAAATGTATCGAATCGATTCTTTTTAATGAATAGATCCGATCGCAACTTCGAATATGGAATTCAAAGGGATCGAATAGGAAATGATACTCTGAATCATATAACTATAATGAAATATACGATCAACCAACATTTATCGAATTTGAAAAAGAGTCAGAAGAAATGGTTTGA